ATCGGCTATGACAATGTCATCACCGAGTAAGGCATAATGACGGAACGGTTTACTCCGATTTCTGTCAACCCTGTCCGCTGCTAACCACACCATATAATGGTGCGTTAGAGCGAAGAGCGCCCAGGAACCGTAGTAGCCCAACGGCTGTCCGGCAACGAAACAAATGTTCGCCTTGGTCTTCGTTAGACCACCGACGTAACAAGCGTTTAAGGCCAGACAACCATTAACAATGCATGAAGCCAAGGTTTGACCGAAGATACACGCTACTAAGTCGTGTATAGTCGGTACAGGCCACCTATCGGTAGCCGCGCTAAGATCGAAACTTGCTAAGAAGTTAGGTCGAAGACGGGCCAATAGGCGGATAGGACGATCCTGATGGAACGTCCCATCTTGTGGGATATCGCGTAAAACGCTCATTGCCCACTCATGCACTGGGTGCAAAAGACGTTGTTTGAACCAATTACCGATTACAAACAACCTCCTTTTGCCGGCTCCTTCGCAGGATGCAGCCAACCTTCCTGGATGAAGAATAGTGTCCCCGAAGTTCTCGCCCAGTTCATCAAAAACATGACCTGGACGGCCTTCGTAGAACGCTAAATCTTCGTTAGCGGTCTTGGTATTATATCCGTTATCAAGTGGGTAAAGTATAGAACCCGGCTTGAAAAGGATACCAGGACTGAAAACGCCCTCGAACGAATGGATGATTCGTAATTGACGGGCGAAAGCAGCCACTTCATACTTCATTGAAGTGAAGATATTTGGTGACGCTTTCTTACCTGAAAATTGTCGATCATCATTCGGCGTGGACTTCCAAGAAGGAACGAACTGAAATCCCTTTTTAAGAGGATAAGTTCGGATCGCGGGAAGATACAAGGGTTGTAGTCGGCGAAAAGAAGCCTTCAACTCCCCAAGTATCTCCTTAACCCGGTCCATGTCTGGCACAGGTTCAGTGATCGAACTAAAAGTAGCAGCCGAAATCGGCTTCGCTAACTTAATAAAGGAGAGGAGTTCAAACGGCTTGGAACTCCTCTCCTTCTTTAAGGAAGAGTTGCTTTTCGCTCCTCTCCTTAGCCCTATGATCCGCTAATTCATCTCTTTTTCTGGTATTCCGCAAAGGAGGTGGATAGGGTCAGCGAAAGAAGTGGCGAGGGCAGAAGAAAGGGTTTTCAATTCAAGGTTCCCGTCGCGTCATTGAGATCTGCAGGGTGGCGGGTACTTCGACTGCCTTGTATCAGGTGAAGAGAAGGGGGTGGTAGGCTTAGTAGGGCTCGAACCTACAATATCACCGTTATGAGCGGTACGTTTCAACCAATTAAACTATAAGCCCCTACGGATCTCTACATGCAATTCGCTCACTTCGGGAAGAGCGGACGGAAAGAGAAGGCCTTTGTCCTATCTGCTTCTTCCTCTTCCCAGGAATGCAGAATTTGCTCCAAAAAAGATTTTCTTGATTTTCGTTTTTTCTTTTTGTTTATAGATAGATATATAATATAATATTATCTATCTATTATTATTATATAAATAATATGTTGCAAGCGGCCCTTTCGCGACTCAAACAGCCGGTACGCTTTCCGGCTCAAACGGGCGGGGGCTTTCTATTTGCTTGCAATGCCGGCTGTTCGCCTTTAGTTAGAAGTAGAGGGCGCCGTTTGCCCCACACTTCAGAAAAAGTCAAAAAGTATGGATGAAGTAAAAAAAAGTACATAAGGAGTGAGAAAGAAAAACTTGGTTACGGGAACCGAAGGTTAGGCCGACTACTTTAGTAGAGCAAGACCTAAAAAAGTTTATTCCTACCCCTTACCCTTTCTTTCAATGTTGCCAATTCCCAGAATACTAATGTACCCTCGTGTATACAGTTGTCCAACTACTTTCTTCCTCCGACTTCTTTAGCCACTTCCGCATCTGTCGTATTCGGGAAAGCTTGCTTCGTGGCGGAGCATTTAGCAATGCCAGCAGCCTGGTGAGGGCTGGCTGTCTGAGGACAGGTTAAGGCAGGGCCTGCTGGGCTTGCTTCTCATGAGATTGGGTGAGGGAATCAGAAAGGGTCTCAAAAACCGGGCGGGCGGGCTTTTGGGCACACGGAAAAAAGGAAGTGGGTGGAGGGTGCTTCTCAGCTAGAGTTGGGGGTGGGGTCGCTATAGTGGCTAGGGTGAGTCTTCCTACACGGCTGGACGCCCGGTTCTAGACAAAGCTGCGGGGGTTACCACCACATCCTTTCCCGATAGACTTGAAGTTCTTCATAGGCAGGCGGGGTAGAAAATCTTCTCTCAAAAAGAGAGAGACCAGAGATGACAGAGGAAGGTATTCGGTTCAAAAAAGATACGGCAGTCAGAACAGCTTCAGTCCAAAATTGACTAAGGACAGAAGCAAGCTACAAGCCTTAGCAACCGCTTTCCTGCGGACCTTATGTAAAAAAAAAGCAGCGAAGAAAACAAGACACTAAGTTGTTGCGCTAACTCGCTAGCGCTAGCGCACTACGGCTTTTCAGCCTCCTGCAGGTCCCTTCATTCCCTCCGCCTTACACGGACAACAAAGAGTACCTAAGGCGGATTAGTGGTTTATTTTCAAAAGGGATTTTTTTGACCGTAGCTTTTAGACAGCTAACAGCTAAGCCACTAATCATACAGCTAAGAAAATAAAGTCGGTCACTACTGAGACAGCTCATAAAAGTCGTTTCAGGTTCAAGGGCTAAAGCTTCTCTTAGGAGAATCCCTTCGCTACACTCGACTTAAAGGCACCTACGAACTCACTCATAAGGAAACTCATCAAGTAGGTCTTTCGAGTCTTTCAAGTACTGGCGAAGCTTTAATTGAAGACCTTTCAGTGCCCTTTCGTTTGGTCCCCTGGGTACCTTCTCCGCACTTACAGGTAAGCATTTCAAGTAGATAAGATCATAAAAGAAGAAATGGGAAGGAGTACTGCTCCATTCATTATGCGCTATTATTTTCATCCGAAAGTCAATCATTCCCAGCTTTGATATGAAGGTATGGGGGAGATCAAAAGGGAGTATGTTAGTCAAATAGAGGGCTCTCACGGGGGTGTAGTCCACGGCTTTAGCCTTAAGCTAGGTTGGGCTGTAGTTCTTGTATTGGGCGAACCCAAGCGTTAAATAGCGCCGTTTAGTGGCGTGCAGGGAGTAGTCGTCTTGTTGCTGGTAGGTGCGACTATGTGAGTTGACAACAATACACCGCGGTATGTGTGAGTCAAGATTTTACTTAGTGATCCGAAGGAGCAATTTGAATTACTGCAGACTGGTTTCCTCCCATATACCCCCGCTGATGCCTATTTCCTACCATTGAAGAAAATAGAGAAAACTTCTAATCCCACCCACGTCGTAAACGGATGCCCTACCTGATCCATTTCAAATCCAGCCGGAGGTCTTCGAGCCTTGTTACGGACTAAAGTCCTAAAGAAAAGCGACCCCAATCCCTCCCCAGCCCAGGTCAAAGGTCTTCCCGCCCTTTTTTTTCAGGGGCAGAGTCAAGTTCGTTACGGTCAGCAAATCAGCCCCGCATCGTATCGATAGCGATTCAGATCACCTCCCCAAGCCTGCCTAACCTAATTGTGTGTGAGCAATCAATCGTGACAAGTCGACCGATCCATAATGAAAGCACCTGTAGATAGAAGCCGTTTGTCGACCGGTGGACTCATCCTCAATGCCGTTTAGGCTCTCCAGTTAAGTCGGTTGTCCGCCGCCTTTCTTTCCCATGCCCGAGATGGCCTTATGGGTAGCAGCCTCCCACAGAGATGGCCTTGTGGTCAACTTCTATTCTGCTTGTTGGAAGGTTCGTCCGGATCTCTTCCCGGGTCAACCCACTCAATATCCGAGAGAGGGTAGGCTTTTGGCGGCCGCAGAGACGGCGGATAACGCAGCGGATGATACGTACTTGGAAATAAGCAGATCATAGATAAGTTTTTTCATGGAGATTATTGGGAACGGAAATGTGCCTGGGGTTAAGAACAACGAGAAAACTGCCTTCTGTCTGTTGCCATGGAATGTATAGGTAGGGATTGTTTTATGCTTGGAAAGCCCGTTCCGCGCTCTCTATCCCCTTTTTTTGGGGTCCCCATGAACCGCTTTTTAGTATTCGTCTTCGCCTTCGCTCCGCACCTTCCCTTCCACACGGAAGGATCATGGGGTTCTCCCAACATACATATCCAGGGGTGCAACTGTTTAGTAGGCAAGGATCGGAACGGGCGGATCCCAGGTCGAATTCCTGATCTATTCGTTTCAGCCTTAGAGGATTGAGCTTTTTGAGAGCACCGCACTGCGATTGAATGGCGGATTTCAATGATGAAGAGAAAAGTCTAGTTCTCTCTTCATTTGAAAGGGGAATGGATGTCTTATTGAGAGTGATTACGGAAGAACCTTTTCATAGAGGAGAGCGATAGGCCGGTTTGAAGAGCAAGCTTGAAAATAAATGGAGAGGTCATTCATTCATAGCAGAAAAAGCGCTCACTCACTCGTATCTGAAAAGGCAGGCGGGGGGCTCTCTATCCTGAAGATAATATTTTTTTCATTCAACAAAGCCTTCTTTCATAGATAATCAGTAGTATTCCTCTCGCTAGCTATTCTGAGTAAGAGGGGGAGGACTTGATGTGACTACTATGTGACCTCCAACCCCGAGAGACTCTACAATCATTATGAGCGGATAACCCTTTCCCTTCCCTTCTATAGAGAGGTTGCCCCTTTCTCCCCGGGTAGTTCACTCACTCCCAGTGCCTACCATTTCTATATACTTTTGAAAAAAGAGAGGTAGTCGCAGCAGGAGAAGCACCCCTAAACCCCTGAGATCACTCGACCCCGACCGGTCAATCTCCTGTCATTGCTATCTCGTGCGCGAAGGGTTGCTCATGCTTCCCAAACGTCACGCATTTTTTAGGTCATTAGTCAACAGCTCCCTGGACAGCGAAATAGGGGTGACTTCACATTGTTTCCTGACACGCCTATCTTTGTTTTAGGGAAATCCTCTCCCCGTTCAGGCGGATGCCGCACCTTGCGCTTGTGAATGAGTGTGATATATACCTCTTTGCTCAGCACGTGACTGTGTACCCCGAAAAAGGAAGCTGCATGTCTTCGCCCGCTCCCGGTTCATGGTGGAATCCATTGAATGCGTTGGTAAAGCACGGGATTACGGCCGAAAAGCGGAGGTTTCCGCTAGGCGAAGGAGCTCACAAAATATCCTCACTCTCTATGGGCAAGAAGCAAGGGCGCAGCAGCTGCGCGAAAGCCGGTCTTACCTTCTATTATATTAGTAAAGGGCCTTTAGGCTTGACTAATAAGATATATAGGGCTTTTCCCTTTACTAGTAAGAGGCAAAGATCATCAGCCTTTAGTCATCTATCTCGCTACCTACTCCTTTTGCAAAAAGGCTTTGGGGATAAGATCAGACTCGAGAAATAGTCTACTTCAAGGCTGCAGGGAGGACTACGCTCTGCAGGTGGGCATCACTATTTATCATGTCAAGACGGAATTCCGCTTTGTTTTTGAAGGTGATCAAAAAGATTCGACGAAAACCGGGCATACATTCGAGAGAGAGAAGGATTAGTTCGTGTCTGGGTCAAGGGGACGGGTGACCTGAACCCTCTTCCTCCGGTAAGAGCTATCTAACCTCTGTTGTCTTGCTATAACCTAGTCTTACTCGCTCTTACCTCCCTGCCTGTTTTCCTTTCTTTCTTTTTTGAGAATACCTGCCCTGCTGCCTCTGCTCTCGTTCGGGCCCCGGGAATCCCTTGCTTTTGGCTAAGGTCTTTATTTACCTTTTTTCATTCCCCCCCTCATACAAATTCACAAACACTACTGGAACGGCACGACAGCAATACCATAACAGATATACTTACCGACAAGAGAGAGCGAGACTGACCTACCCAAGAGAGAGAACGCAAGAGTGACTCCCCCCTATCACAACAAGGCCGGAAGAAAAGAATTTCCCACGGCCTTATTTACCAAGCTCGGGACTAGAGGAGCATTTTAGGAATTTGAGGTATCGCTTGTAATGTAATAAGGATGAAGTCTCATTCATATAGTAATGTCCCTAGCTTGCGCCCTATTTGAGACTAAGGCAGGTTTGGAACCCTGTCCTATCACCTTTATCAAATCCCTAGCTCTCTTCCTTAGTGCAACTGCCCTATTCCTACCATGGGAATATCTATCTTTCTTTTTTCTTTCATATCTATAGTTTAGGATATAAAAGCAGACGGTCTCGTATATGAAGAAAGAGATTGTTGACGTTAGTAGACTAATCTATTCATTGGTAGGGCATTTCTTCCTGTGACCGCCTTTCCTACCAAAAAGCTAACCCAACAAAATCCGGGTTTTTTCTAGACTAGACCTTCGGGATTTTTTTAGGGTTCATACATGCATTGATCCAGTCGAAGAACCTGCTCCAGAGCGACTACTCCGCCTAGCCTATCTTCCTGCCCGCCCCCGGTTCTCTATGCTCGGTTCCACAATCAATCCCAGATCCATCTATTTGAGGGAGGTCCAATTCCGCGCTCTTCTAATTGCTTAGAAGTAGAAGTGCTTACGCCCCTTTACATCTAGGGCTCATCGAAGCCCTATTCTGTGTATATTCAGGAACAGGGCTATCAAATGGTCGACTGCGAAAGCCATCAGGGTTCAAAAATTGTATACTATTACGATGCCCTCGATCGGCGATCGTTCAACGGACTACTTTTGCGATGTCTGTCACATGAAGAAGCTCAGCAAGCCTTGCAAGAAGTACATGCTTTACTAATAGGGGCATAGTAATAGTTGTTTGCTGGGTTGGTTTTGCTCTCTACCTTCTCACGGTGGGATGGAAACAAGAGAGGTCAACTGGAGTGGAAGCCAAAGGACGGGGCCGAGAATCTGTGATCGATCCGAAGAACCACTCCCAGATACGATTCTGCTCCCCCTTCGTACTACCAAAAAATGAGATTCTTGCCCGGCTTTCTTTCGGCTTAAGAAGGCTGCGGTGAGAATGAGAATCACTTCGGAACTCTAGGGGAATGGGCGTTTTAGGGCGGGATCTAAAAGCTCTCCAACGTGTTGCGGAGCCTTCGGCCGTGAGAGGGTGGATGTAATGAAGCTCGAACGAAGTGAGAGGGTCTTTTGGCTTCCTCAGGGCCGTGTGAAGCAACGCTTGCTTTAGCAGCCATGTGATGATTCAAGTTCGTGGTAGGCGTAGGAGCTGGGCGGAGCGGTAGCGAAGCTCAGGTGGTAATGCAAGTGCGCGGTGAGCGTAGTAGCCCCCTCGGGCATGCTCTTTGTACAAGCAAGCAAAGAGCTAGTGAGGGCCGGAATGGAATATCGTATGTAGTGTTGAATCCAATCTGAAGCTCTTTCGAACAAGCGAGGAACGAGTGACCACAAGCTCCGCTTAAGCGCTCGACATGCAGTTAGCTTCAAACTTTCCGGATGTGGCTTCATCAGCGGCGCCACAAGCAGCAGCTAACCATGCAAATCAAATGACGAGGAGCGGAGCCACTTTCCTGCTAAGAAAGGAGCTGAAAGCAACT